GATTGAAAGTTTTCTACTATCATCCATAGACCCTTTATTCATACTCATTCAATTGGAAGAATTGATCCAATCAAAAAAAATTATGCTTCTCGACTTCATAATCCAATTTTTTTATTCCAATTCTGATTGACTTTTGGATAGAAATCGTGAGAATGTATTTTATTTCCTCAAATATCCTATTGAGGGATAAAGGATTAAATCTTTTTAAGAAATAAAGTTTTTGATCTGAATATGAAAAATAAAAAATGGAAAGACCGCTTAACTATTGAAGTTGTTAATAGAACGAATCACACTTTTACCACTAAACTATACCCGCTACATATTCATTATTGGATATGAGTGGACCATTTGTCCAACACTATTTGGACAAAAAAGTAATGAGACACAGTAAAGATAAAGATAGCATCAGAATCATTAAAATTCCAGCATTGACATGTATTTTGTTCCGACACGGGCTTGAAAGAAAATAAATAAATACAATTTAAGATTATATTTATTAAATTATAATAATATAAAATAATATAAATAAATAATAATAATGTTAATGTATAAATTATATATGTATAAATTATATAATATATTTATAAATTATAAATAATATATTTATAATATTATATATAAATATAATATAAATAATATAATAATAAATAATATAAGAAAATATATTAAAATATATAATAAATATATTATATAGTATATATAAATATAGAAATAGAAATAAGATTAAGATAATAAATATTAATAAAAAATATTAATAAATATAAATTAATAATATTAATATATATTAATCTGGATTATAGATAATTTAAGATAATTTAGATAATTTCTAAGAAAATCTATATAAATCCATATATTAGAATCTAATACTATTTCTAATAACTAATAATGGGAATAAAAATTTATCTTTTTGTTTCGATAAGAATTTTTATTTAATATAAAAACAAAAATTGTTTTGTTCGTTGGAACAAAAGAAGTGCTGGCCCGGCCAGTACTTAACCAGGCCGGGTAAACGAACCCTTTGTACAAAATCAAAGAAATAAGAAATAAGGTATTCTTTCTATTGTAGAAATCTGTTTCGACTCATTATAAAAATTTAATTACTGATCAAATTCGTGGATATCTGACACTTTATCCATTCTTTTATGTGTTTTTATTACACTTTTTCTATATTATTCTATATTCTTCTTAGTTATTGGATTTTTATCTATTGTTATTGTTCGAATTTCATTTAAAATGAAAGAAGTGAAGTATATATTCTTAATATTATACTTAATATTAATATTATACTTAAATATTAATATTATACTTAATAATATTATAATTATAATAATTATATATATATATATATATATATATATTACAATGATTACATTACTTTTATTACAATGATTACATTACTTTTTTTTTAGATTACTTAATCTTATAATTAATAAAAAAGAAAGAAAATAAAGATTTTTATCAATCTTGGCTTCACGTGTCACATCACATGATAAACTTTAATTTTTGAATGGGGAGAGGTGGCTGAGTGGACTAAAGCGTCGGATTGCTAATCCGTTGTACGAATTTTTCATACCGGGGGTTCGAATCCCCCTCTCTCCGACCCACCTGATCACTTGAATTTTTATAATTTTGAATAATTTTTTATTATTAATTTTCTTTTATTTTTATGAAATTTTTATCTTTTTTTTATCTAGTATCTATTCCATTTATTGATAGATTTACCTATGAAAAACTAAAAACGAATCTCATCTATTTTTTTATTCCTCGCGCCCGGGATTACGCCCCGGATCATTAGATAAGAATCCGAAGATGAAGAGAGAAACAAAGAATATTACTACTGTGTAAACGAAGAGTTTAAGAGTAAGCATTAAATAATCTCCAAGATAAATAATATCATTTATTTTAAAAACGAAATAGATCACCTATTTTACGACACACACTATACATTAATACATTTACATTATTTTGATATGTCACTCTAAAGATTAAAAAAGTAAGTTTTTGAAATTCATTTTCACAAATTTCTTTCTAATGTAATACTAATGTAATAAGATTCGGATTTCTTCGTTACCAAAAATTTATTGTCATATCTATAATTAGATATTGTATGGGATCTTAGAAAGAGAAGGTTAGAACAAAGGAAGAAATAAGCTGATCAAAAATCATCGCTCCCCTTATTCAAATTGAAAATTAAATTCAATATAAAATGCCAGAATTTCGCTTTTTTAATCGAGGGTTCTAATGTCAGACTTATCCGATCTTATTTATTTTTTTAATAAAAATATCATCTTTTTTTATCGAAGAAATCACGAATAAAAATTGAATAGAGATTCTTTTTTTATCGAAAACTTACGGCAGCTTGCCAAACAAAGGCTAAGAGAAAAAAGAGTACAGGGATAACTGGCATAACGTCTACGATTGGATTGAAAAAGGCATAAGCCTCGGGTAATTTGGCGAAGAAAAAACTACTCGAATAAAGGTTAGAATTAAGACAGATACAGATTAAACTAAAAGTATTAAACATAACAAACATTCTTTTCTTGTTCTTTAAAATGAAATTGAAATGATAATAAATTATCAGATTTGATTGAGTTGTTTTTATGAGATCAAAATCAAAAAAAAAAAGGTGGATAAAAGAGAAAAAATTCTTCTTTTTCTTTTACCTCTCCCCAATCAAGAATACTTCCTTACATTCTATAATCAAGTTAAATTAGAATACAAGGAATTATACTTTCATACAATATCTTAATATCTTAATTGAATTTTATGTAATGATCAATGAATCTTTTTTATTCTATATCTACATGTGTTGAATCCTAGGGACAACATGTCCTATATCTATTTTGGTTGGTTATTGACGAATAATCAATATTGAGCTTAGTTTTTCTTATAAAAAAAATGGGGCGTGGCCAAGTGGTAAGGCAACGGGTTTTGGTCCCGTTACTCGGAGGTTCGAATCCTTCCGTCCCAGGTCGTTTCCATCATAAACGAGGGATTCTTCTCTATTTAAATAGAATTTAAATTCAAATTAAGGAATTAAAAATTTTGCTGTTTAACGTTGGATACAATGTGATCCAATCCTTTATTCTTAAATTTAATATTTTTTTATTGAATATTGAAATGAGATATTTAGTTTAGTATAAAGTTACTATAGTTATAGTTTTTATACTTGGTTTAAGTAGCTGAAAATCTTTAGCCATTCATGGGGATTTATTTTTCATTTGAATAAAAGTAAAAATAAAGGATTTTTTTTTTAGTTTTTTAATTTTTTTTTTCATGTGATTTTCTTCATATTATAAAATATGGGGTTAATTTAAGTGAAATCCTTTTCGGACAAAAACTTATCTATCTATGGATAGGTAAGTGTGAATTATTATATATCGGTTCAGCCAATGACTATTCATGATTCCATATTGAATCAATTGCATACGCTTCAAAATAAAAATAAAGGGAGAGGGATGTTATGGTAAAACTTCGTTTGAAACGATGTGGTAGAAAGCAACGTGCGACTTGAAGGACATGATTGGCTGTGGATTTTTCCATCCACCATTTTCTATAGGAGTGAAGATGCTCTTGTCTCGACATGGTTTGTCCTGCTAGGAACCTAATTTTATTTGCCTTAGGTTGGTAAATAAAAAGACTAATGGTATAGCATATGGTGGAGCTCGAGTAAAAACGATTGATTTATTTATCGGGAGAATAATCTAGGGTTAGTGACAATCAATAAGTTAGACCAACTTTGTAAATAGATCATCAATAGAATATATAAATGGAGAGGTTAAAATTTTAACAAGTTTGAAATAAAAAAAGTCAAATTTGTCGAAATTCTCAAACTGTTTTGATCAAAAGTGTATCACAAAGAAATCAATCTTTCGTATGATTGTTCCTTTTTCCATATAAAAAAAGGGTATGTTGCTGCCTTTTTGAAAAGGAGTAAAGATCACCAAAGTAATGTCTAAACCCAAAGATTTCACAAATCGTAAAGCAAAGACAACGAATTCCGGAACAAGTAAATACTATTTTCACTTGTTTCAACAATTGTATCAGAATGAGTAAAAAAAAAAATAGATCCTAAAGGAGACAAAAAAAATAAGTTAGAGACAGCTCAATAAATTATAAAGATTTCCTTTCGAACTCTTTCAAAACTACCCAACTTGAGTTAGGAGTACGACTGAGATTTTTTTTCTGTAAAGAAAAGAAGAAAAGAAAATATAAATTATATAATTATAATATAGAATAGAATTATATTATAGAATTTAGAATCATCTTTTCTTGAGCCGTATGAGGCGAAAACCTCCTATACGTTTCTAGGGGGGGCATCCTTTATCTACATCTATCCCAATGAGCCATCTATCGAATCATTGCAATTGATGTTCGATCCCGAAGAGAAGGAAGAGATCTTCGAAAAGTGGGTTTTTATGATCCGATAAATAATCAAACTTATTTAAATGTTCCTGCTATTCTATATTTCCTTGAAAAAGGTGCTCAACCCACAAGAACTGTTCATAATATTTTAAGGAATGCAGAACTCTTTAAATAAAGAATTTAGAGTTTATTTTGATCAGAATAAAAGTCATGAATAGAAAAAGCTAGTACCTATCCTTGTGTAATTCTTTATTCAAAGTTTGTTCTTTTCTTGTTCTATCTTATCTTATTCTTACTTAATTTAGTTTATTTTATTTCTTTTTTTTTCTTGTTGTGTAACCCCCCCTGTTGGGGGGGGGGTAATCATTCTTCTTGTATTTGTATTGTACCTTTATTTATTTATTTTTATTTATTTTTTGATTAAGGAAACCCGATATTTTTATTTTTCTTTCTATATCTACCTTATTTTTCTATCTCTACCTTATACCACCTTATTCCTTATTTTTTACGCTCAAATCTCTTATTTATCATTTGTGTTGTGCTAATCCAATACCCAATACAATATTATATTTATTATATTACTAATATTATCTAATATTATTATTATATTAATAATATTAATATATATATTAATATATTAATAATATAATTATATTTAATATAATTATATTTAATATTTAGAATATAATATTTTAATATTTATATTTTATATTTTTTATATTTTATTTCTTTATTAAATATTAATATCTTTTTTTTATAAAATATAAATTATAAAAATAAAAAGTCCATTCATATTGACAATGGCGTATCGAACAGATATAATTATCTCATAGATAAATAGATCTTTTTATCTCCACTCCCTATTAGCATTTTCCTTCATTTTAGTAAAATGGATGGGTTTGCTGGATTTCCTCTTCTGTATTTTATACTTTATACAAAATGGATTTTAACTAAATAAAAAATTGGAAAAATCTTGGTGGTTTGTCAATTTGCCAATTCTATTTTGAATCTCTTGTTTTTTGAACCGGATCCTATTGATATTTTGTTGTTTAGATTTGTTTTCTTGCTAGTTCCATGTTTTGATGCAGTTGTGTAGTTCAATTCCATTGATTTTTATTTATTTATTTTTTGATCATATCTACACATCATATAGATACGGGTTGCTAACTCAACGGTAGAGTACTCGGCTTTTAAGTGCGACTATGATCTTTTACACATTTGGATGAAGGAAGGAATTCGTCAAGACTATTGGTAGAGTTTATAAGAACGCGACTGATCCTGAAAGGTAATTAATGGAAAAAAAAGCATGTCGTTAAATATGAAATATAATTTTAATAAATAAAATAATCATAAAAAAATTTAATACTCATAATATAACATAAGAATTATAGTTGGGTCTAGTGAATAAATGGATAGAGCCTTATGGCTCCAATTCGAGTAAGACGAAAAAGTAACGAGCTTATCTTCTTAATTTGAATGAAGATCCGATCTAATTAGACGTTAAAAATAGATTAGTACCTGATGCGGGAAAAGGTTCTCTTGTTAATTGTGAGTGGACCATTGATTCTTTTTTTTATTGAATCCTAATTATTCTTTATTTTAAATTTAAGACAGATGTGTACTAAGAAATAGTATACTGATAAAAAAATTTTATCCCAAGGTCAAAAGAGCGATCGGGTTGCGAAAATAAAAGATTTTATCCCTTTTCCTTATTTTTCTTCTTGTTTTTTTATATTTTCTTTATTTCTTTTATTGTTATTCTAGTTATATTAACAATAAACCCGATTGTATAGAAAGGGAAAGAAAAAGGATCTGTTGATTGGGCTCTCCGTCTCCGGGGTATATATTCTTTATTTGTTCTTAACTTTTATATAATCTATATAATCTTTTACCATTACGTTATTTACATCACAATCAATATAAATATAACAGTATACATATATAATAAATATTTAATAAATATGTATATATACATATAATTATATAATAATATAATATAATAAAAATATAATAAAGGATATATTAAAATAAATATAATTATATATTATAACTATATATATATATATAATAAGAGATATATAAAAATAAGAGATATATAAAAAAAACTGTAATGTAATTGTATTACTGTAGTGTAGTATATTAGTATTTTATTAGTATATACAGTATTATTTATAGTTATAGTTCTAGTATAGTATAAAAGTATAAAGAATATACTACGTATAATATACAATACACATACGCCGTTCTGACCATATTGCACTATGTTATCATTTCATAACAATAACACAAGAAGCGACTCACTTTTTTGTTTTCATCAGTGGAAATGTACGTAAATGGAAAAATTTTAAGGATATTTAAATTAAAAAAAGATGGATTTCGGCAACAAAACTTCCTATATCCGCTACTCTTTCAGGAGTATATTTACTCACTTGCTCATGATCATAACTTCAATAATTTTATTTTTTATGAACCTGTGGAAATTATTGGTTATGACAAAAAATCTAGTTTAGTACTTGTGAAACGTTTAATTACTCAAATGTATCAACAGAATCTTTTGATTTCTTCGTTTAATGATTCTAACAAAAAAGAATTTTGGGAGTACAAGAATTTTTTTTCTTCTCATTTTTATTCTCAAATGGTATCAGCAGGTTTTGGAGTCATTCTGGAAATTCCATTCTCGTCGCAATTAATATCTTCTTCTGAATCTTCTGAAGAAAAAAAAATACTAAAATATCAGAATTTACGATCTATTCATTCAATATTTCCCTTTTTAGAGGACAAATTTTTACATTTGAATTATGTGTCAGATCTACTAATACCTCATCCCATACATCTGGAAATCTTGGTTCAAGTACTTCAATGCTGGATCAAGGATGTTCCTTCTTTGCATTTATTGCGATTTCTTTTCCACGAATATCATAATTTGAATAGTCTCATTACTTCAAAAGAATTCATTTACGCCTTTTCAAAAAGAAAGAAAAAATTACTTTGGTTCCTATATAATTCTTATGTATATGAATGCGAATATTTATTCCTGTTTATTCGTAAACAGTCTTCCTATTTACGGTCAACATCCTCTGGAGTCTTTCTTGAGCGAACACATTTCTATGTAAAAATAGAGCATCTTATAGTAGT